AAACAAGCAAGGGGTGGAATACCAGAAAGAGAAAGTGTACCCAATAAAAAAGCAGTTTTTGTAATTGGTACATGTTTTCTTAAACCGCCCATAAGAACCATATTCTGACTTTTATCTGGAGAATATCCAACAATAGCTTCCATCGCATGAATAATTGATCCAGATCCTAAGAACAACAATGCCTTCGAATAAGCATGAGTAATCAAATGAAATAAAGCAGCTCGATAAGACCCCATACCTAGAGCTAACATCATATAACCCAATTGAGACATTGTAGAATAAGCTAAGCTTTTCTTAATATCTTTTTGAGCAAGAGCTAAAGTGGCTCCTAAAAATAATGTTATTATACCTATCAAAGCTATTAGATTTAGAATGTAAGGTATAACTATGAAAAGAGGAAGAAGCCGAGCTACAAGAAAAATTCCTGCTGCTACCATAGTAGCGGCATGTATAAGAGCCGAAATGGGGGTAGGCCCTTCCATGGCATCAGGTAACCATACATGAAGGGGAAATTGGGCGGATTTAGCAACAGCGCCGGCAAATAATAGGGAGGCGCATAAAGTAACAAATAAAAAATTAACTTCATTATTATAAACCAAGTTATTGAATATTTCAAACAAATCCCGAAATTCGAAACTACCTGTTATCCAATAAAAACCCAAAATTCCTAATAATAAACCAAAATCCCCGACACGATTAGTTACAAACGCTTTTTGACAAGCATTCGCGGCACTGGGTCGTGTGAACCAAAAACCTATTAATAGATAAGAACACACTCCAACTAATTCCCAAAAAATATAAATTTGTATCAAATTAGAACTAGTAACTAATCCCAACATTGAAGTATTGGAAAAACTCATATAAGCAAAAAATCTCAAATATCCCTGATCATGAGACATATAATTGTCACTATAAATAAGAACCATAATTCCAACAGTAGTGATTAATATCGACATAATAGAAGTAAGTGGATCAACCAAGCAGCCAAATTCTAAAGAAAAATCATTATTGATGGTCCAAGACCATACATATTGATAGACAGAATTATTATTTATTTGCTGAATAGAAAAAAGGGCTGAAAAAACCATAACTATACTTAATAATAAAACACTAGGAAAAGCCCACATACGGCGAAGATTTTTTGTTGCCGTTGGAAAAAGTAGAAGTCCTGTTCCAATTAAGATAGGAACTGGAAGTGGAATGAAAGGTATAATCCATGAATATTGATATGTATATTCCATAAAAAAAAAAAAAAAAAAATTATCTTAATTAATTGTTTCTGAGTCACCGGTTCTTATTTCGTTTGTGGTCGGTTAATAAAAAAAAATTAAGATATATAAAATAAAACTTAAATAGAATTTTCTAGCCTTAATTATTCTGAATCTTTCCAAACTACTTCAAATATTTAAAATCAAGAGGTTATAATTGGTCAAATGATATAAATTCAAATGATATAAATAAGTCACTAGTGAAAAATAAATACTAATTTTATTAATACTGAATTGTTAATATTAAATTCAAATTTTAAAATAAAATTTTATGAAGATAAAAAATGAAAATTAGAATTTTCATTTTAATTATTACGTATTACAATAATTTTTTTATATCTATAGAACAAGGATAAATAATTATACCAAAAACAGTATTTGATATGAATCATAAAGCCCATAACTAAAACTATTTATTGTAATTCGGTTATTTAGAATCATTAACCAATTTGTTTTGTAACTAATTGTTTGTCTTCCATTACAATAAAAGCTATTTGTAGGAAATGCTATGATATCCAACACTTTAATTTTACGGAAAAAAAAGGTGGCAAATAAAATGCCTTTAAATTATGTATTTTGTATCCTTTAACAGATTAACTACTAGTCTCATTTGATAATTAAAATTCTCATTTGATAATTAAAATTTTGTGGACTCTTTCTTCGAGCTTGAACAATTAAATGAATATTAAATTAATTAATATAATAGAAAAAATTATTAAATATAATAGAAAAAATTATTAAATATAATAGAAAAAATTATTAAAGTTTTTTATTTTTTAATTAAGCGGGAGAAGGGTTGGGTTATTAAACTTTTAGATTTTTTTATTACATGTATAAATGTAACACGACGAAAATAGAAAGAAAACGAAACGGACAATCTTTCTTTTTTTTTTTTATTATTATTTTTTTTTTTTTTATCAACTTCAATCTATTTGGCATAGTGTACCTTATCGTTCTTATTAATATTTTATGGGAGTTTTACCCCCCTTTTTTTTTGGAGTCTAATTTCGAGAAAAAATAGATAGAGAATAGTAAAGAACAATTGATTTTGAACAATAGATGTCTTTCACATCCAACCGAAAAACCTATTATAACTTTTTAATGGCAGTTCCAAAAAAGCGCACCTCTATTTCAAAAAAACGTATTCGTAAAAATATTTGGAAAAGGAAGGGATATAGGGCAGCATTGAAAGCTTTTTCGTTAGCGAAATCTCTTTCTACCGGGAGTTCTAAAAGTTTTTTTTGTGTAACAAATAAATAATCTGAATCGTTCTAATAACTAATAAAGTGATATAATTTTGTTTATAGTTTATTTATAAGATTTATAAGTTATAAAAATGATAAATAATATTTATCAATTAGAATTAATATTAACATCATAATAGTATAGTAAAAGATAGTAAAAGAATAAATATGAATATATAAGATAAATTACAATATAAACAATATACATTAAAAATAAAAAAAATAAAAAAGAATTAGTCTCATAATGTTTTAATTTAAACGAATATAAAATTGAATTTGTTTTACTTTAATTTGAAGCCAAATTTTTCTTTCGTTTCTGATATAGATAAGAATTCTGTTGTCTACTGAATTCTAATGGTACTTTTTTGTTTGAAAAAAGGGTAAACGCAAGCGCAAGGTTTCGCCTTTCATTTTAGTATGTTTTATCATTTTCCGGATGGGGATTATCACTTTCCCCATCGCCCTTACTCAATAATAAAAAGAATTTTTTTTTAGTTATATTAATTTTTTTTTAGTTATATTTTTGATTTTATATTATAAAGAAGAGGTCGTTGAAACTAATTGATTAAGTTTAAAATGTTTTTTATAATCTTTTAAACCATTATTTGGGGTTTTAGAAATTATTATCACTATATAAATTCCTTAAACCCAATTAAATTAATAAAAGTCCCGTTTACATTTTTAGGTAGTTATATGACGAATGCGCCAATTTTGAGTGATCTATTTTAGATCCTATGTTTCGATTGGAAGATCGATCAAGATATAATATATATATATTAATTAAAAAATTATTAAAAAATTTAGAAAATATTTTGAAGTACGGTACAATTTCTATACGAAATTTTTTTATATGATTGATACGACCATCCCAAATACCTAACTTAATGGGTTTGCTAAATCTTAACGCAAACTCTCTACACAACAAAAAATCCTAACGCAACCTAACTATGCAAATATTTACATAAATCTTTTGAGTGTATCGCTGAAATTGTGTTATATAAAAATTCGATTTTTTTATTAATCGATAAAATTAATTTTTTATTTTAGATTAATAAAATAAATGATAAAAGAAATTAATCATTAAAAAATGCAAACGAGGCAGAACATTTTTTTTACTTATATCCAGGGATTGAAGTAAAAATTATCTAGTTACAACTGTTACATTTTAGTTTTAGGAGAGCATAAAGTAATAGCCGACGAAAAAATACATTGTTAGTTCAGTTAAATAAAATTGACATCCTAAAATACTAAATAACTAAATAAAAAGATAATAATAAGAAAAATCAATATTATTAACGTTAACGAAAACGTTTTAATCCCTAATTTTTAAACAAGTTTTTATTCATCAATTTTAATGGTTTCCTAAAAAAAAATATTGGATTGAATTAACTCCTTCAAGCTCGACGATTGAATAAAAATAGGTTATTATGATTTCGAATAAGCCGCTATGGTGAAATCGGTAGACACGCTGCTCTTAGGAAGCAGTGCTAGAGCATCTCGGTTCGAGTCCGAGTGGCGGCATGGCATCTTCTAAAAGAGTAAGTCCTATAATGAATTCAATTCCCGATTTCAATTCCTATAATTGAGGGACGCCCTTATTAATTTAATAATTTTTATGATATTTTCAACTTTAGAGCATATATTAACTCATATATCCTTTTCGATCGTTTCAATTGTAATTACAATTCATTTGATAATTTTATTAGTCGATGAAATCGTAGGACTAGATGATTCGTCAGAAAAGGGGATGATAGCTACTTTTTTCTGCATAACAGGATTATTAGTTACTCGTTGGATGTATTTGAGGCATTTACCATTAAGTGATTTATATGAATCATTAATTTTTCTTTCGTGGAGTTTTTCCTTTATTCATATTATTCCGTATTTTAAAAAACATAAAAACCATTTTAGCGCAATAACCGCGCCAAGTGCTATTTTTACTCAAGGTTTTGCAACTTCGGGTCTTTTAACTGAAATGCATCAATCCGCGATATTAGTACCCGCTCTCCAATCCCATTGGTTAATGATGCACGTAAGTATGATGGTATTGAGCTATGCAGCTCTTTTGTGTGGATCATTATTATCACTAGCTCTTCTAGTCATTACATTTCGAAAATTCATAAGGATTTTTAGTAAAAGCAATAATTTAGAAAATGAGTCAGTTTACTTTAGTGAGATTCAATATGTGAACGAAAGAAACAATGTCTTACGAAACACTTCTTTTATTTCGTCTCAAAATTATTACAGGTATCAATTGATTCAACAATTGGATCGTTGGAGTTATCGTATTATTAGTCTAGGGTTTATCCTTTTAACCGTAGGTATTCTTTCGGGAGCAGTATGGGCTAATGAAGCATGGGGATCATATTGGAATTGGGATCCAAAGGAGACTTGGGCATTTATTACTTGGACCATATTCGCTATTTATTTACATATTAGAACAAATAAAAATTTTGAAAGTGTAAATTCTGCAATTGTGGCCTCAATGGGCTTTCTTATAATTTGGATATGCTATTTTGGGGTTAATCTATTAGGAATAGGGTTGCATAGTTATGGTTCATTTACATTAACATCTAATTGAATAAAAGACTTGACGAATATAAACATAGGACGGCATACAGGTATATATACGAAAACTTCATGTAAACAATCAAGAACCATTTGAATCATTTCCATTACTTGATTCAAATGGTTCTCACAAATTCAAAAGATATCTAGTTATAATAGAATTCCAATTTATTTATTTTACTTAAAAGAATATAAAAGACTCATTTTTTTATTGTACAATCAACCATTTTTTAAATCATGGGATTTCAGTTTCATTTTTTGGTTTACTCACAAAAACTATCGAAAAAAATAATTGGATATAATAGCTTCGACCTTGTCAACTGATAATGATAAAACGAAATCGGGATAAACACCAATACCTATTACAGGTAAAAGGATAGAGATCGAAACAAATAATTCTCGCGGTCCAGAATCAAAAAAATAAGAGTTTGGGGCATTAAAAAGCTTGTATCCATAGAACATCTGGCGTAACATAGATAATGAATAAATAGGAGTTAATATCATTCCAATTGCCATTACAAAAGTAATTAATATTTTTGTCATTAAAAGATATTTTTGACTAGTAAGTATTCCAAAAAAAACTAACAATTCGGCAACAAAACCGCTCATGCCCGGTAATGCAAGAGAAGCCATTGATAAGATACTGAAAGTCGTGAATATTTTTGGAATTGCGATAGCCATTCCGCCCATTTCGTCGAGATAAACAAGACGTATTCTATCATAACTCGTTCCGGCCAAGAAAAAAAGCGCAGCGCCAATAAATCCGTGAGAGATTATTTGTAAAATGGCTCCGTTGAGTCCTGTATCGCTTATAGAACCAATTCCTATAATTATGAAACCCATATGAGATACAGAAGAGTAGGCTATTCTTTTTTTTAAATTACGCTGACCGGGAGATGTTGAAGCTGCATAGATTATTTGAATTGTGCCTACTATAATCAACCAGGGAGAGAATATAGAATGGGCGTGGGGTAATAATTCCATATTGATCCGAACCAATCCATACGCTCCCATTTTTAATAAGATTCCGGCTAAAAGCATACAAGTACTGTAATGTGCCTCTCCATGGGTGTCTGGTAACCATGTATGTAAGGGTATGATCGGTGATTTGACAGCAAAAGCAATAAGAAATCCAATATAGAATATTATTTCCAGTGCTACAGGATACGATTGATTAGCTGATGTTTCAAAATTTAATGTTGGTTCATTGGAACCATATAAACCAATACCCAAAACTCCCATTAATAAAAAAACGGAACTTCCTGCAGTGTACAAAATAAATTTTGTAGCTGAATACAAACGTTTCTTTCCCCCCCACATGGATAGAAGTAGATAAACTGGAATTAATTCTAACTCCCACATGATGAAAAAAAGTAAAAGGTCTCGAGAAGAAAATGGTCCTATTTGACCGCTATACATTGCTAACATCAGAAAATGGAATAGTCGGGAATCTCGAGTAATCGGCCGAGCCGCTAAAGTAGCTAAAGTTGTGATAAATCCTGTCAGTAAAATGGGTCCTATAGAAATTCCATCTATTCCCAATCTCCAGTAAAAATCAAAAAAATCGATCCATTTATAATCCTCTGTCAGTTGCATTAATGGATCATCCAATTGGAAACGATAACCGAATGCATAGGTTGTTAGAAGGAGTTCTATTATGCATATACCTATAGTATACCAACGAATTATCTTATTTCCTCTATGAGGGAGAAAGAAAATTAAGGAACCCGCGAATATTGGCAAAACTACAACTAGCGTTAACCAAGGAAAATTATTCATGGTAAAAACAAGATAAACTTGGACCAGAAAAACCCGTGCTCAAAATAAATAGTTTTTGAGCGCGGGTTTTTGTCGGTAAAGGTAAAAAAATCAAATGTATTCAAGTAGGGTTTTCTGGAACGTATTAATAAGCCAGACCCATACTTCGAGTTGTTTCATGCCATAAATAAACTCGAACACTCAAGAAATCTGTCGGACAGGCGGATTCACATCTCTTACAACCGACACAGTCCTCTGTTCTTGGAGCAGAAGCAATTTGCTTAGCTTTACACCCGTCCCAAGGTATCATTTCTAATACATCCGTTGGGCAGGCGCGCACGCATTGAGTACACCCTATACACGTATCATAAATCTTTACTGAATGTGACATTTGGATCTATAAATTTTTGAATGTCAGAAAGTTTCGATCTAGTAAACTTGTAAATGAATCATATATTTAGACACCAGATGAATCAATAATTTATCATAATTTTTCTAATCAATCTACTTCTGGATTGACTCATGCGATAGAGCCAAGATACTTTAATTTCTTACATTTTTGAAAACATGTATTATTACGTAATGTATGGTCATGGTAATTCTAATTTATGAATATTAGAATTTATATGATTAATACTACTTATTCAACAAATTCGATTGATTGATACGAGTTGATTTTCTGTTACGATAAATTGATGAAACAATAGCCGGGCCAATAGCTGCTTCAGCGGCTGCAATAGCTATAACAAAAATTGAGAAAATATTTCCTTTTAATTGGCGACTATCAAAAAAATCAGAAAATGTTACGAAATTCATATTAACCGCATTCAGTATAAGTTCAAGACACATAAGGGCTCTAACCATATTCCGGCTCGTGATCAATCCATAGATACCGATAGAAAATAAGTAGGCACTCAAAACAAGTACATGTTCGAGCATCATTGACCAACTCCTTATCAATTTCGATTCATTTCAATATGAACTGAACAACAATTCAACAGATTCAATTGACTAGAATAAAAAAAAGTACGGAACAAAGGCAGATTTTCTAGTGTTAATAGAATAGATTGAATAATTTCTATTTTAGACATAAACAATCTTTAATTAAAGGGAAATAAATGTAATGTAATAAAACCGAACAGAGTTTAATGTGCATTGCTAATTCTATAAATTTTTTACTGTCGCGCCACGGCAATTGCACCTATCAAAGCGGCTAAAAGAATTATCGAAACGAATTCAAATGGAAGAAAGAAATCTGTTGATAAATGAATTCCAATTTGTTGACTATTACTTATCAAATCTTGCTCTATAATCTGGTTTGATCTTGTAGTCCAAATAATTCCGTACCATGACGTATCCGTAATAATAATCATGAGTAAAACAAAAATACTTGTACAAACTGGCAAAGTAACCACATCCCCAATGGTCCAAAGATTCAAATCTTTGTAATATTCTGAACCATTCATGAACATCACAGCAAATACGATTAAAACATTTATAGCTCCCACGTAAATAAGGAGTTGTGCAGCAGCTACAAAATAAGAGTTTAATAGAATATAGAATAAGGATATACAAACAAGAACCAGTCCCAATGAAAAGGCAGAATAAATGGGGTTGGTAAATAATACCACCCCCATACCTCCTAGTATAAGAACCGATCCCAGAAAGACTAAAAGAAAATCATGTATTGGTCCGGGCAAATCCATTATATGTAAAATAAGAGATAAATAAATAGAAATGTTTTTCATGACCTTATTGAGACCCGACCAGAAATTTTTTTTTTTATGATTTTTGAGCAATTCCTAATTTAATCCTAAGTAAATAAATACTAAGGGATATGAAAAAATGTGAGTACTATTATTGGACTAATTTCATTCTTTATCTGAAAGAGTCGTTCTAATTCTAAACGATATATTTTAAAACAATTATGGATATATTAATTAATGGATTTTCAATCCAAATTAAGACGCGTTTCTTACCAACCAATCAATAGTTGGTATTTGTAGTTATTGACCAAACAACACGAAAGAAACCTAAATTCCTTCTATATTAGTTATTAGTAAAGTAATTCTAAATTATTCGTTAATAAGAGATTTACTTATTTATTTGAGGCGAATTCAAAATTGTTCGAATTGTATAATCGTCAATTACTGACATTGGTAAACGACCCAAAGCAATTTGATTATAATTCAATTCGTGACGATCATAAGTAGAAAGTTCATATTCTTCAGTCATTGATAAACAATTCGTTGGACAATACTCAACGCAATTACCACAAAATATACAGACTCCGAAATCAATACTGTAATTAAGCAGCCGTTTCTTGCGAATATCGGTTTCCAATTTCCAATCAACAACGGGTAGATCTATAGGACATACACGAACGCATACTTCACAAGCAATACATTTATCAAATTCAAAATGGATTCGACCGCGGAAACGCTCCGCGGTGATTGATTTTTCATAAGGATATTGAATAGTTACGGGTAAACGATTTGCGTGGGATAAAGTAATCATGAAACTTTGACCAATGTACCTTGCAGCTCGTACTGTTTGTTGACCATAATTCATGAACCCAGTTACCATAGAGAACATATCGTTAATATATATATGAATAGTTTTATGTTTGTTTATTTCTCTTGTTTGAGACACGTTGTGAATATAGAATGTTACTTTACAGTGAAAAGAGTTGGAAAGAAGTTGTTAATAATAGATTACCGAGAGAAATAGGTAAAAGAAATTTCCATCCAAGATTCAATAGTTGGTCCATTCTTAGCCTCGGTAAAGTCCATCTTGTTGTGATAGGAATGAACAAGAACAAATAAGTTTTAGCTAATGTAATAAAGATACCAATTATCGCTCCAAAAACTCCACATGTTTTATTTATTTCAAAAAGCTCAGAAACATATATGTCCGGAATAGATATATTCCAACCTCCCAAGTAAAGAACTGTTACAAATAATGAAGAAACCAATAGGTTTAGATAGGAAGCAACATAAAATAACCCAAATTTTATACCCGAGTATTCGGTTTGATAACCTGCTACTAACTCTTCTTCTGCTTCTGGTAAATCAAAAGGTAATCTCTCACATTCTGCTAGGGAAGAAATAATAAAAATGATAAACCCTATAGGCTGACGCCACAAATTCCATCCCCAAAAACCATATTTTGATTGCGCCTCAACAATATCAATTGTACTTGAACTGTTAGATAATTATAGTCGGTGATACCATCACTGTTACCATCGCTATTACAGAACCGTACATGAGATTTTCACCTCATACGGCTCCTTGAAGGCCAGAAATAAATATAGGGACCGCGTCAGTATTCTTTTTTGAATCTTGATATGTTTGTAGGATGGATAACTATCGGCCGGTCCCAAATTAGACCAATTGAATTCTGTCTGTTATAATTATTTTAATTCAAAATTAAATAAAAAAAGTACTTCTGAATTGATCTCATCCTTTCTTTAATTTAATAATTTCAATAATAATTTCAATTCTTCTTTGTTCAGTAATAACTTAACTGTTCAATAAAATACTTCTTGTAAAAATATCAATAACCCGTTGGTTTCACGTACGAAAAAAAATTCTATATTAATTAATGAATTATGACACAAATTATATATCTATTAATATGTATATGGGAAAGAATAAAAGTAACAAAGAATAAATAAAGTATATCTTTTTTTTTTTTTTTCGTTCCTATTCTTCTTTCTATTTCTGAGAAAAAGAGGGCTTTCAAAATAAAGTAAAGGATTATTTCGTTTCGAATAGTTATTTATTAAATCGGTGGATAGGAGTATACTCTGGATTGGAATCGTGTCATGGGGAGTACTGCCTGATCATTTCTACCAACTTCAAGCCCCAATTAGTATTCTTTGTTTGTATATTATGTAAAAATGTCCTTTTGGAGAATTTACATAATCTCCATTACTAATCCTTTACATATGTTCGTGTTTCTAACCATCCACTCGTTTTTGCTCAATCCCCCGTTATGCTAATACATAAAACGGTTGATCTTTTGAACCCGCTTCAAGTCAGGATGACTAATCAACCAATCTTGGGGGAAACGGTCTCTTCTGTTTATTTCCGCTTAACTCTCTAACTCTATATACATAGAAAATGAGAATCAATCTTTTTACTGCGAATTTATATATAAGCTGTTTTCTTTCACTCATATAACTATTTGATTTAGTTCATCAACCCGAATAATGAATAAAAAAAAAAATTAAGATATCTACTCAATCCATTCCAACCCTTTCCTTGAAAGGAAGGAATAGAGAAAAGTTTATGTCTATGTATCAACGAATCGCACGTAGAGATATTGATAACACACATAAAGTTAATGGTATTTCATAACTAATCGATTGAGCAGCAGCTCGTAGACCGCCTAAAAAGGAATATTTATTATTTGACCCGTATCCCGACATAAGAAGTCCAATTGGAGCAATACTGGAAATGGCAATCCATAAAAAAACACCGATATTGAGATCCGCTAAAACAAGGTGATATCCAAAAGGAACTACTGAATAGCTTACTAAAATTGATATGACTGCTATGGATGGCCCGATACTGAATAAACGAGTATCCCCCCTAGATGGAAAAAGATTTTCTTTGAAAAGTAGTTTTGTCCCATCTGCTAGAGCTTGAAGAACTCCCAAAGGGCCGGCGTATTCAGGTCCAATACGTTGTTGTATCCCTGCCGATATTTCTCTTTCTAACCATACAATTACCAGTACGCCTATTGTGATTCCCACTACAAGAGTCAAAATAGGAACAAGAACCCATAGAATTCCATAAACCTCTTTAAAAAATTCTAATCTAGAAAAAGAATCGATATCTTGTACTTCCGGTGTATCAATTATCATTTCAACGATCAACTTCTCCCATAATGATATCTATACTACCTAGTATCGTCATAATATCAGCCAATTTCATTCTTTTAACTAACCGCGGAAGAATTTGCAAATTGATAAAACCCGGCGGGCGGATTTTCCATCTCCAAGGAAAACCACCCTGATCCCCTATGAGAAAAATTCCCAATTCTCCCTTTGGGGCTTCTACTCTCACATAAAGTTCTTGTTTCGGCAATTCAAATGTAGGAGACGGCTTTTTACTAATAAATCGATATTCAAAATCATTCCATTCCGGATTCCTTTCTCTATCAAAGTATCGTATTTCTAAATTCTCATAGGGTCCCCCTGGAATTCCTTCCAGGGCCTGTTGAATAATTTTTACGGATTCTATCATTTCACCAATTCGGACTAGATAACGAGCCAATGAATCTCCTTCTTTTTGCCACTGTACTTCCCAATCAAATTCGTCGTAACATTCATAATGATCAACTTTACGAAGATCCCATTGTATTCCGGAAGCTCGCAGCATTGGTCCCGATAAACCCCAATTTATTACTTCCTCTCTACCAATAATGCCTACTCCCTCGACTCGTTCTAAAAAAATAGGATTTCGTGTAATAAGTTTTTGATATTCAGCAACTCTTGTTAAAAAATAATCGCAGAAATCCAAACATTTATCTATCCAGCCATGAGGTAGATCGGCCGCTACTCCTCCGATACGAAAATAATTATGCATCATTCTCATACCGGTGGCAGCTTCGAATAGATCATATACTAATTCTCTTTCTCTGAAAATATAGAAAAAGGGAGTTTGTGCACCAATATCCGCCATAAAAGGACCGAGCCATAACAGATGAGAAGCTATACGACTCAACTCCAACATAATTATTCTGATATAGCTGGCTCTTTTAGGTACTTGAATATTTCCCAACTGTTCCGGTCCGTTTACAGTTATTGCTTCTGTGAACATAGTAGCTAAATAATCCCACCGTGTTACATAAGGCAAATATTGTATAATTGTTCGATTTTCCGCAATTTTTTCCATTCCTCGGTGTAAATAACCCAATATTGGTTCACAGTCAATAACATCTTCACCATCTAGAGTAATGATGAGTCGAAGAACACCATGCATTGATGGGTGGTGGGGGCCCATATTGACTATCATGAGGTCTTTTCTTGTAGCCGGTATATTCATAGGTTTTTCCTCGATTCATTCTTTCATGAATTGCTGAAAACGAAAAAAAGTTCATTAAAATTCAAGATCTAATAAATCAAATAATTCAAAATGCCTTTATAAAAATAAAATTAACGAGTTTTTGACTCCCGAATATCCAACCGATTAATTAATTCTTTATAACATATTCTATTTTTCTTTGACAAATAAGACAGTAATCGTTGGCGTTTTCCCAGAATTTTACGTAAACCTCTCTGAGATAAATAGTCTTTTTTGTGTAATTGTAAATGTGAAGTAAGTCTTCGTATCCTATTGGTGAAACTAACTATTTGAAATTCAACAGATCCTCTGTTTTCGTCTTTTTCTTCTTGTGAAATAACTGAGATGAATGAATTTTTTACCATAAACTGAAATCTTCTCTCCCCCCCTCTTTTTATTTTAAGATATTTTTTATTGATAGATATCTTTATTGATCAGTAATAATAATGCCCCTAATTTTTATTTGGTATATACAAAAATTTGTATTTCGTTATTAATTTCTAATTTTTTTAATTTAATAAAACTTACTCAATCCTATTTTCATTTTAAAATTGGATTTGAAAGGGGATAAAAAAGTATGGTTGGTTTCTTCACTCACAAAAGATAAAAGTTTAGACCTAAAATAATAAAATTTTGTTCATTCTAGATCTAATTGATATGTCATTGAATTAGTATCATGTATCAGAATGGAATGTAAGACAATGTATGCGTGCATCTCTTTGTCGTCATAGACCAGATATGGTATGGGAAATATAGGAAAAATGTACTATTAATGAATTTTCAATCGCGGATACATATGTATCCTTACCATACTGAAACAACTGCCATTATTCGTATTAAACCAATAACGATTCATACAAGCTAAATCTTCTAATCGATAATTGGGCCAAAGAAATAGCTTTAATTTTATAAGTTTTTTTTTATATTTTTTGCTTTTATCCACAACTTGACTGTTTACCTCATTCCCATTACAAAAAGATGCCTTTCTATGTCTATTCTTAGAATTTAAACAAATTAGAATTCGCAATTCTCTACGACGTCTAGGCGATAAAATATTTTCAGGAACAAACAAATCATAATTTTTTTTATATCTATTTCCCGTCATCTTTTGATGTTTTGTAATGACTTCATCAGAATTCTTATCAACATGTTTTTTTTCTCGGTATCTTTGATTTATTTGATGTTTACTTTTATGAACTAATGAAATACCGAGGGTTTGATACATAATAAATTTTCCATCATTTTTTATAGCTAGACGAATTGGTTCAATAATCAAAAATCCCCTTTTAATAAATTCTGTAAGAGTTACATCTTTCTGAATCGTCAAAATATCCAGACTCATTTCGCCCCTTTGAATAGAGGATATAGTAATTTCTCTTGGATTTATCAGTCTAAGCAGGAGACAATATACGTTGATGTTATTGATTATTTTTTTATTTAAAGAATCATCCCATCTCAATTGAAAATACAAATACCTTTTTAGGAAGAAATCAAACTCCGCTTTTGTATTGATCTTGTATTGCTTTTTATTTCTATGTTTTTTCATGTCCGATCCCGTATAATCTTCTTCAACATCTTTTTCTTGGTTTGAAAGAGATGATTTAAGATCTGCTTGGCCCGTGGATTCTTTTTCTCCTTGATTTCGGTTTTCTAATTCAAGAGATTTTTTTTCATTCGACGATATTGATATAAAAGGATCTCTTTTTTTATTTCCAGTGATGCTTTTGTTTTCACTAGCATTTTTTTTTATATTAGAATTAAAAAGTAGTAATTTAATTGGTATAACCCACGGTTTCATTTTATACGTATTATAAAGTCTCACAAATTCTGGCAAGAACCAAAGTTCCAGATTTGATATGGGACGACTTAGTATTTCTTCATTCATTCCCATCCAATCCAAAAGGGGTTTTTGATTGGATAGGTTGATTTTTTGATCTTGCTGAAGTGTGAGATAAAAAAGACTCTTATTATTGATTTTATCAATTATTTGATACTTATTAACCCTAGTCTTAGTATATTTATTACTGTTAGTGTCAGTATCAATAGTGATCCAGGCCTCAATATCGACCTTCGTTTTAAGACAAAAATCGAGAATTCTCCAATCAAAAAATTTTCTATCCGTATTTTTATCCATATCTCGAATATCATCTTCTACCATTTCTACCATATTAAATGATTTTTGTTTATGTGTGTTGTAATTATAAAAAATATCTTGGTTCGTTTTTACTTGTAATGGTGATCCATAAATTGAAGAGTACTTCTTAGTTTCAGAATTTATAGATTTATATGCTAAAAGATCATATCTATATTGTTTTTTAAAATTATCCTTTTGATTCAATAATAAATCCGTTTCAATTTTTGTTTTTTTTTCGTAGTGAATTAATTCATCTTTTTCATATAAATCACACAAATCTTTATATAAATCTTTATTTTGAGCTATACAGTTCAATATATTTCGCCATTTTTGTGGTACTACTCTAGACCATTTAATTTGAGATACATCACATTGATATTGATAATGACTCCTTAACCAATTTGTCCATTGATTCATTCCAGAATTGCGAAGATTCTTAGGTCTTAATTCGGAATGAAATAGTTCTTGTCTTACAACAAAAAAATCCTTTATTTCATTCTTAAGAAAAAGGGGGGTTCCATTATATTGAAATACGGATTTCAATTTCTCTAACTTAATAAGTTTGGTTTGTGATAATTTGTAAAATACATATGCTTGTGAAAAGTAAGATAAGTCAAAAAAAGTCTTTGAATTAAGACTAATATTAGTATTAGAAAGTGACTCTTTTATAATCGAAATAAATTTAATTAAACTTTGATTTGTTTTATTAATTCTTTCTTGATTTGCTTCATTACTGTTAATGTTTTTATTAATAATTTTTTTTGTTGATTCAAGAAAAAGTTGTGTATTGATACTAGGAATATTAATCATAGATAGAAAGGTATCTATGTATATCTTTTCAATGAAAAATATTATAAAATAATGGGATTTACGGATTAATCGAGCAGTTCTTCTTTTTAATATCTGCCAAATATTTTTTTGTGATTCCAATCTTTTATCATCATAACTTATTTTGTTAGAACTCAAATTTCTATTTGAAGTTATAAATCCCTTTTTCTTGTCTTTTGTAATTTTTTCTATTTGATTTATGATGGTGTTTATTCTATCAGTCAGATCTTGCATTTTTTTTTCTGTTAATGAATAATTTGTCCAATCCTGAGATCTAATTTGAATGGACGATTCCTGAATCATCCGATTACTGATTATTGAATCTTTTTTAATTTCACTCAATTCATATACTTCTATTTCTCTCAATCCAAATAATATAATTGGGTTTATTTTTGAGAGTTCTTTTATTATTTCTTTTATAAACAGAATGTTTTTAATGATCCATTTTTTTGGTTTTTTTGAGACATTTAGAAACAATTTTGTTTGTTCTTTTAAAATTCCTAGAATTATAAAACATTTCTTTTGCAATTTTTTAATTTTTTTTTTGAGTTCTTTTAAAATCGGTTCAAAAAATGAAAGTTTTTTTCTGGGAGAACCAAAAGGTAGTTCAGCTTCCATTCCAAAAATTGTTAAAAAACAAAAATCATTTTTTTGACCTTGCTTTTTCATTGGATCGTTATAAGGGGCTCGTAACTTAGATCTGTGCCAAGGTTTAAGACGAAAAGGAAATAGGATCTTGATCTGAATGCCGTCTGTTAACCAGTTTTTTGGAAATTCTTTTTCTGATAATTGAACGCCGTTATAGGTACATTTAACATGCATTTCTCTATTCCAATCCTTTAAGTCCTCATACCATTCCGGAAATTGAAATAATAGTATACGGACGATATTTTTAGCTATTATCAATGAAGGTAATATAATATATTTTCTAAGAATTGATTGGGTTACTAATAAAAAACCTCTCATTACTTGAGCAAGTAAAATACTATCCCAGGCTTCCGCTATTTGTATACGCACTTTCTCCTTTCTTTTGTCTTCTTCTTTTTTGTCCTCCTCTTTTTTTTTCGCGCTTTCTTTTGTCTTTTTCTCTGTATAATTCGAAATTGTGAATTCTGTGTTTTTCCACATCCAATTTCTAAAAATTTTTTTCATCCGTTCAGAAATATCAAAAAAAAAAAAAAAAGATTTGTCTATTCGGTCCAAAAAAAGAGGGGAATGCGCATTTGCTTCAAAGAGTTTCCAAGTAACTGTTTTACGTCTTTGAGCGCGCATGGAGCCTTTGATTATGTCTCGACGAAAATCCGATTGTTGGGAATAACGTATCAAAGCAACTTCGCCTGTTTGATCAGTATTATTAGTTTCTTTGGTATTAGTATAAGCATCAGTATTTTGTTGGTTATCAGTAAAAATCACTACACGTTTGGATTTTCTTGAACGAATCTGATGATCCTCTACCACAGTTTCTTCGGTTTCCCCCTCCTGTTGTTCAAAATCGTTGATTAATTTGTATGACCATCGAGGAACTTTTTTATTAATTTCTTTTATTCCAATAGATTTTTTTTTAATCATTTTATCGTTGGGAACAGTTCTAATTGCATCAAATAATAATTTTAAAATTTTGATTCGATC